AAATTTAAACCATTTAAATGGTTTAAGTACTAATTAAAATTATAAAAAAATAATAAAAGCATTAAGTGGATGCCTTGGCATTAATTTGATTTTTAGGACGTAAAAAATGCGAAAAGCTATATTAAATTATATTTTATTTTGAAATATAGATTTCCTAAAGAAAACTTTTTCTTTGTGAAAATTTAAAAAGCAGTGAATTGAAATATCTAAGTAACTGTTAAAAAAATCAAACGAGATTCCGTGAGTAATGACGAATGAAAATGGAAATTAGGTTTATAAAAATAAAAAAAATTATTTGAAAAATTTTGAAAAATTTACTTAAAAAGGTGAAAGTCCTGTAGAATAATAATTATTATTATAATAGTAAAAAGAGGTATGTGTAATCTTTTTTGAATATTGGGGAACCACCCTCAAAACCTATTAAAAATTAATGATCGATAGTGAATAAGTACTGTAAAGGAAAGGTGAAAAAGAACTTTTGAGTTTGAAATAATTCTGAAACTTAATGTTAACAATCAATTGGAACTTTTTTAAAAAGTGACAGTGTACCTTTTGCATAATGGGCCAGCAAGTTTATTTTTATAGCAAGCTTAATTTAATAAAATAGGCGTAGATAATTCAAGTTTTAAAAAGCTTTTTAGTTATATAAATAAGACCCGAAACTGAGTGATCTAACCATGAACAGATTGAAAAATAGGTAAAACTATTTGGAGGATCGAACTCACATATGTGGCAAAATATGGAGATGATTTGTGGTTAGGAGTGAAAGGCTAATCAAACTCAGAGATAGCTGGTTTTCCGCGAAATCTATTGAAGTAGAGCATTTAAAATCTTTTTTTGGGGTAGAGCACTCATTGAGCTAGGGGGCGTAAAAACTTACTGAATTCTTAGAAACTCCGAATACAAAAAAACGTTATTTAAATAGACAGACATTAGGCGCTAAGGTCTTTTGTCAAGAGGGAAACAGCCCAGATTGATCGCTAAGGTCTCTAAATAATATTCTAAGTGAAAAAGGAAGTGAAAAAATTATTACAACCAGTAGGTAGGCTTGGAAGCAGCCATCCTTTAAAGAAAGCGTAATAGCTCATTGGTCTAGTTTTTTTGCACCTAAAATGTATCGAGACTTAAGAAATTTACCGAAGCGGCAAGTTTTATTATTAAATAAAACGGTAGCGGAACATTCTGTATGTTAATAAAGATATATTGTGAAATATGTTGAAGATATCAGAAAAGAAAATGCTGGCATTAGTAACAAAAAATAACGCATATGAATCGTTATCACCGTAAATCCAAGGGTTTCTATGTTAAAATGTATTGCATAGAGTGAAACGGCCCCTAAGAAAGATTTGACGAAAGCAAATTTTGATGGGATAATTTTTAAATTAAATTTTTTTTAAAAAGTGACAAAAATTTTTTAATTTTTCAGGAAATAGCTTTTTTAATAAAAAACCGTACCCTAAACCGACACAGGTGGATAGGTCGAGTAGACTAAGGTGAATGAGAGAACTATATTGAAGGAACTCGGCAAAATGACTTTGTAACTTCGGGATAAAAAGTACCTAATTATTAAAAATAAAAACTAATTTTAATAATTTTTTATCGGAAATAATTAGGTGTCACAAAATAGGGGGTTGCGACTGTTTAATAAAAACTTAGGACTCTGCTAAATGGTAACATGATGTATAGGGTCTGACACCTGCCCGGTGCTGGAAGATTAAAAGGAGATGTTTGCGCATTAAATGGAAGTCCCAGTAAACGGCGGCCGTAACTCTGACGGTCCTAAGGTAGCGAAATTCCTTGTCGGGTAAGTTCCGACCTGCATGAATGGTGTAACGACATCCCCGCTGTCTCCAATATAGACTCAGTGAATTTGAATTATCCGTGAAGATGCGGATTTTCTATAGTTAGACGGAAAGACCCCGTGAACCTTTACTACATCTTTATATTGTTATTTTATCTAATATGTGTAGCATAAGTGGTAATTGTTTAGACCTTTACGCTAGTAAATTGTTTAGATATCCTTGAAATACCACTCTTATTAAAATAAATAACTAATATTTTACTAAATAGACAGTGTATGGTTGGTAGTTTGACTGGGGCGGTCACCTCCTAAAGAGTAACGGAGGTGTACAAAGGTAAGCTCAAATTGGATAATAGTATCAATTGTAGAGCATAATGGTAAAAGCTTGCTTGACTGTAAGATAGACATATCAAACAGGGACGAAAGTCGGTCATAGTGATCCGATAATTCTTTGTGGAAAGATTATCGCTCAACGGATAAAAGGTACTCCGGGGATAACAGGCTGATGACTCCTAAGAGCTCCTATCGACGGAGTCGTTTGGCACCTCGATGTCGACTCATCACATCCTGGAGCTGAAGAAGGTTCCAAGGGTTCGGCTGTTCGCCGATTAAAGTGGTACGTGAGTTGGGTTTAGAACGTCGTGAGACAGTTTGGTTCCTATCTTCTATAGATATTTTGAAAAATGAAAGAATCTAACTCTAGTACGAGAGGACCGAGAAGGGTAAATCTCTGGTGTATCGGTTGTTGAAAGGCATCGCCGAGTAGCTAAATTTATTTTGGATAATTACTGAAAGCATCTAAGTAAGAAACCATTCTTAAAAATTTTTCATATAAAAACTGTAAAAGACGATTACATTGATAGGTTTTAAGTGCAAGTATTGTAAAATATTTAGCTTAAAAATACTAAAAGTTTTAAAAATTAAAATATAATTATTTCTTTGTAGCTCAACGGTAGAGCAAATGGCTGTTAACCATTAGGTTGTAGGTTCAAATCCTATCAAAGAAGTTTTATATTTTGGTCGAATAGCCAAGTCAGGTTTAAGGCAGTAGTTTGCTAAACTATCAGTTAATTTATTAACTCGTGGGTTCAAATCCCACTTCGACTTATTTTATTAATAAGATGATGTAGTTTAATGGTAGAGCGTGGGAATCATAATCCTAATGTTGTAGGTTCAAATCCTACCATCATTATCATCATAAAAATATTAATTTACAACGGAAGGTAGCATAGTCTGGCTAATGCATCTGTTTTGGGAACAGAAGATCAAAGGTTCAAATCCTTTTCTTCCGAAAATAGGCAATAAGATGAGATAGAGTAATAGGTTAACTTATCAGGCTCATAATCTGAAGATGTAGGTTCAAGTCCTGCTCTCATCATTTTTAATAAAAATCTATGATTCAAATTCAAACTAAATTAAAAGTTAATGATAATAGTGGTATCAAAATAGGACAATGTATAAAAATTTATAAAAAAAGGGTTGGAAAAATAGGAGATACAATTTTAATTTCTGCAAAAAAATTACGTTTAAATCAAAAAAAAAAGATTAAAATAGTTAAAGGAGATTTATTTAAAGCTTTAATCATTCATACAACTTATCAAAAAAAAAGTACAATAGGTAATATTATAAAATTTGATAAAAATTGTATAATAATTTTAAATAATCAAAATAAACCTTTGGGAACACGTATATTTGGTCCAATTACTTCTGAATTTAGAAAACAAAAAAATTTTAAAATATTATCATTAGCTTCAAATATTCTATAAAATCTATGGAAAAAAATCTACAAAATCATTATAAAAATATCACTGTATACGATCTTATAACAAAATTAAATTTTAAAAATATCTTTGAAATTCCTAAAATAACTAAAATTTGTTTAAATATTGGTTTTAAAGATGCAAATATTGAAAAAAAAAAATTAATAAATATAATTTTATTATTAAAATTAATCACAAATCAAAAACCTATAGTTACTAAATCAAAAAAAAACAATATTTTTTTAAAAATTAAAAAAAATTCAATTATTGGTTGTAAAATTACTTTACGCAAAAAAAATATTTTTAATTTTTTAGAAAAAATATTAATATTTATTTTACCAAATTTAACTAAAATAAATTTTAATTTAAAAAATAAAAATATTTTAAATTTTCAAATACAAAATATTTTAAATTTTTTTGAATTAAAAACAGAATTTTTAAAATTTCGTAATATACCATCAATTGATGTTTCTATTCATACAAATTCAAAAAATAATAATGAATTATTTTTATTATTAAATTCACTTTTTATAATTAAAAAATAATTTCTTAGCAAAAATAGCTCAATGGTAGAGTATAACCTTGCCAAGGTTAATGTTGAGGGTTCGAATCCCTTTTTTTGCTTTATTTATACAATATAATAAATGGACCCATAGGCAGTATTTGGTATTTCCATTAAAAAATTAAAAGGGAATAATAATAGAATTGACATTTATTAATTGTGATTATAGATTAATTGGTAAATCCTTTATCTTCCAAGTAAATATTGTGGGTTCGAGTCCCACTAATCACAAAATAATGGAGAAATGGCTGAGTGGTTAAAAGCGGCAGACTGTAAATTTGTTGAAGTAATTTCTACGTAGGTTCAAATCCTACTTTCTCCAATACATACATTATTTTTAATTTAAAATAACTTCATAAATATACGTAATATTTATAATTTTAAATAAAAATAATTTTTTACCTTTTAATCTAAATTATTTTATAAATCTGTTAAAGCATTAAGTCCTTTTTCATATTACGGAGATATATTACTTGCATAATAATATAAAATTTTTTGAAGATATTTCATTTATAGATTTTCTATCTCCATAAAAATAAATACACAACTTATTACAAATTCATCTAAATTAATATTAGAAATACTATATAAAAATATATTTTCTATTCTATATAGATCTTTTTCAGAAATATTTATACTACTTTAAGAACAAATTAATAAATCATATATATAAGTTCAAATTTGCGACGAACTATTTCTTAATAAAAATAAACTAATTTCCAGATTATTTTGATAATTCAGGATATTTTCCATTAATTCAATACGTTGTTCTGAAGACATGTTATTTTTTATAGAAATAATCTCATTACTATCTAGTACTTCAGTATTTTCAACTCTTTCGACCCAAGGTATTCGGTACCGAGTTGAATGATTTAATTGATGTTGTACTGTATATCTAAATTGTTACCGATAATTTAAAGAAACTGGTCTTAAAGTCATTCTAACTACATTTGTATTCCCCGCATCTTGATAATTTGTAATATTACTTGTTATTATTTATTGATATTTATTAATTTTGAATTATTTGATCTTTTTGTAATGTTTCACTTAATTTTCTTAATTCAAATAAAGTTTTAATAAAATTTTATTTTAAAAATTCAATATTTTTATTATTTAGATTATAATGGTATTAATTAATTCATAAAATTAAAAATTTTTATCCTTTAAGACAATATAAAATTAATATAAGAATGTTCTATGCATTGTTTTAAGAATATTTGTTATTTTACAAATTTATATTAAATGCTTAATATAAAAATTAAATAGAGTTTGATCCTGGCTCAGAATAAATGCTATCGGTATGCTTAACACATGCAAGTCGAATGTTTTTAAAACATGGCGAACGGGTGAGTAACACGTGAATTATCTACCTTTTAATTCAGAATAATTATTATATAAAAATACTGAATAAATAAATTAAAGTTTTTTAACGTTAAAAGATGAGTTTGCGCAAGATTATGGTAGTTGGTAGTTTAAAAGACTACCAAGCCTATTATCTTTAGCTGGTTTGAAAGAATGATCAGCCACATTGGGACTGAGACACGGCCCAAACTTTTTTAAAGGCAGCAGTGGGGAATTTTGGACAATGAGCGAAAGCTTGATCCAGCAATACCGAGTGAGTGATGACGGCTAATTAGGTTGTAAAGCTCTTTCATTAAGGAGGAAAATGACAGTACTTAAAAAAGAAGTTCCGGCTAATACCCGTGCCAGCAGCCGCGGTAATACGGGAGGAGCGAGCATTATTCGGAATGATTAGGCGTAAAGGGTTTGTAGGTGGTTTTTTAAGTTGAAAGAAACAAATTAAAGCTCAACTTTATAAATTTTTTCAAAACTGATAAACTTGAGTATAAATAGAGGATAATGGAATTTCTATTGGAGTGATAAAATACGTTGATAATAGAAGGAAGACCTATGGCGAAGGCAATTATCTGGGTATATACTGACACTGAGAAACGAAAGCTTGGGTAGCGAACGGGATTAGATACCCCGGTAGTCCATGCTGTAAACGATGAGTGCTAATATTTAGAATTTTTAGATATAACAGCTAACGCGTTAAGCACTCCGCCTGAAAAGTATAATCGCAAGATTGAAATTCAAAGGAATTGACGGGAGTCTACACAAGCGGTGGAGCATGTGGTTTAATTCGATAATACGCGCAGAACCTTACCAACTCTTGCTAATTTTTATATAAAATTTTATATAAAAAACAGGCGTTGCATGGCTGTCGTCAGCTCGTGTTGTGAAATGTTTGGTTAAATCCTTTAACGAGCGCAACCCCTATCGTTGGTTGCTAATTTATTAAAAAAAATAAAAGTACTCTAACGAAAAAATTAATGATAGGTTAATGGAAGGTGGGGATGACGTCAAGTCTTCATGGCCCTTATGAGTTGGGCTACACACGTGCTACAATGATAATCACAATGAGAGGCAATAATGATAAAAGTTGGAGCAAATCTTTAAAAATTATCTTAGTTCGGATTAAGGGCTGAAACTCGCCCTTATGAAGTTGGAATCGCTAGTAATCGCAGAACAGCATGCTGCGGTGAATATGTTACTGGACTTTGTACACACCGCCCGTCACATCAGGGAAGTTGATTATTTTTAAAATGATTCTTAACTATTTTATATAATTAACTAATTATTAGATTATAATAATTTATAATTTTTATAAAATAACTTAAAATTCCTAAAAAGTGATTAGTAACTTTGATGAAGTCGTAACAAGGTAGTCGTAGGGGAACCTGTGTCTGGAAGAGATCTTTAAACATTCTTAAATTAATTTTTTAAATTATAGGAAAATAGTTTAATTGGTAAAATCATAGTCTCCAAAATTATTGTTATGGGTTCAAGTCCCATTTTTCCTGTTTTATTTTTAATAAAATATTATAAATCAAAAAAATTTTATAAAATCTGAAATTAATTAAATTCAAGTTATAAAAATAAAATTTTATTTAAAATACTTTTTAACAAAAGGGAATTTAAATTTAGATTTATAATATTTTTATTAATTATAATTTAAAATGATAATTATTTTCATCCGTATAGATTTAAGTGCGGTTATAACGTAAATATTTTTATGGTTGATCAGTAAACCTTATTAATATTGTAATAGTTTTTTAATTTAAACTATTAAAAAAAATTAAAAAGTATGTTTTCACAAAAAACAATAAAATATATAAAACTAATAATTCTATTTATATTTTTATTCTTAAGTATAAGCATTTTTATACTTTATTTACATAATGTTCTATTTTACGTAAATTTAAGAATTATAATATTATTATTATCAAATAAAATTAACATTTTTGCCCTATGTGTTGATGACACAAAATTCCACCCAAAATTCATCTCAAGTGGCGATTTCTTGATATTAATTGAGGAATTATCTAATGTAGATGATTTTTTATAAAAAAAAAAATTAATTTAAATTTAAAATATATAAAAAAAAAGTAAATGATTTTTTATAAAAAAAAAAATTAATTTAAATTTAAAATATATAAAAAAAAAGTAAATGATTTTTTATAAAAAAAAAAATTAATTTAAATTTAAAATATATAAAAAAAAAGTAAATGATTTTTTATAAAAAAATTATAAAAAATTTAAAATATATAAAAAAATAACAAATAAAGAGGAATAGTTTTTTTTTTTTCGATATACATAATACCGGAATTTTATGTAAATAAAAATTTTTTTATAAAAAATTTTATATTATTTAAGAAAAATAAATATTTAATTATTTTTCTTAAATATAAATAATATTATTTATATTTTTTTGAATTTTTATAATTCAAAAGCTTAATTTTGTATATATTAAAAAATAAATAAAATAATAAATTTCAACAATATTATGACAATCACAAATTATATAAATAATCAATTCACTTTTTTAGATATGGCAGAACCTTGGCAATTAGGTTTTCAAGATCCAGCAACTCCAGTTATGGAAGGTATTATAAACTTTCACCATGATTTAATGTTTTTTTTAATTATGATTACTGTATTTGTTTGTTGGATGTTATTTAGAGTTATTACTCTTTTTGATGAAAAAAAAAATAAAATTCCAGCAACTGTAGTACACGGTGCAACTATTGAAATTATTTGGACTTCTATTCCAGCTTTAATTTTATTAACTGTTGCAATTCCTTCTTTTGCTTTATTATATTCTATGGATGAAGTAATTGATCCTATTATTACTTTAAAAGTAATCGGTAGTCAATGGTATTGGAGTTATGAATATTCAGATAATTTAGAATTTTCTGATGAACCTTTAATTTTTGATAGTTATATGGTACAAGAAGATGATTTAGCTATAGGTCAATTTAGAGTATTAGAAGTAGATAATCGTGTTGTAGTTCCAACTAATAGCCATATTAGAGTATTAATTACAGCATCAGATGTTTTACATTCTTGGGCTATACCTTCATTAGGTATTAAATTAGATGCTTGTCCAGGCCGTTTAAATCAAACTTCAATGTTTATTAAAAGAGAAGGTGTTTTTTATGGACAATGTAGTGAAATTTGTGGAGTAAATCATGGATTTATGCCTATTGTAGTAGAAGCTGTTTCATTAGAAGACTACTTAACTTGGTTAAAAAATAAAATCAATTTTGATTTTAATGTATAATAATTAAATTAATTTTATGATATTTAAAATAATTGGTATAATTTTTTTAATATTATTATTATTTACTGATATTAAACAAGTAATTAATAAAATAAAACAATTTTTTAATAAATAAACAATAAACTATTATTTTTTAATAATAAAAATTAAAAAAACCAACGCTTTTTTTAATTTAAAAAACATATAATTTTGCATTTAAATTGAATTTAATAAATATTCAAAAATGAATTTTCAAAATATAAATAAATGGTCAACAAGATGGCTTTTTTCAACAAATCATAAAGATATTGGGACTTTATATTTAATTTTTAGTGCTTTTGCTGGTATTGTTGGTACAACATTATCTCTTTTAATAAGAATGGAATTAGCACAACCAGGTAATCAAATTTTTATGGGAAATCATCAATTATATAATGTTGTTGTTACAGCCCACGCTTTTATCATGGTTTTCTTTTTAGTTATGCCAGCATTAATCGGTGGTTTTGGTAATTGGTTTGTTCCTTTAATGATAGGTGCTCCTGATATGGCATTTCCACGTATGAATAATATAAGTTTTTGGTTATTACCACCAGCATTATTATTATTAGTTTCTTCAGCTATTGTTGAATCAGGTGCTGGTACTGGTTGGACTGTTTATCCACCATTATCTAGTGTACAAGCACACTCAGGACCTTCAGTAGATTTAGCTATTTTTAGTTTACATTTAACTGGTATTTCTTCATTATTAGGTGCAATTAATTTTATTTCAACTATTTATAATATGAGAGCACCTGGTTTAAGTTTTCATAGATTACCTTTATTTGTTTGGTCTGTATTAATTACAGCTTTTCTTTTATTATTAACATTACCCGTATTAGCTGGGGCAATTACTATGTTGTTAACTGATAGAAATTTAAATACTTCTTTTTATGACCCATCTGGTGGAGGTGATCCAGTATTATATCAACATTTATTCTGGTTTTTTGGTCATCCTGAAGTTTATATTTTAATTTTACCAGCTTTTGGTATTATTAGTCAAGTTTCTGCAGCATTTGCTAAAAAAAACGTATTTGGTTATTTAGGTATGGTTTATGCAATGTTATCTATAGGTTTATTAGGTTCTATTGTATGGGCACATCATATGTTTACTGTTGGTTTAGATGTAGATACTAGAGCTTATTTCTCAGCAGCTACTATGATTATTGCTGTACCAACCGGTATTAAAATTTTTAGTTGGTTAGCTACTTTATGGGGTGGTTCTTTAAAATTTGAAACACCTTTATTATTTACTTTAGGTTTTATTTTATTATTTGTAATGGGTGGTGTAACCGGTGTTGCTATGTCTAATTCAGGATTAGATATTGCTTTACACGATACTTATTATATTGTAGGACATTTCCATTATGTATTATCTATGGGTGCTGTTTTTGGTATTTTTACTGGATTTTATTTTTGGATTGGAAAAATATCAGGTCATAGATATCCAGAAGTTTTAGGTCAAATCCATTTTTGGTTATTCTTTATTGGTGTAAATGTAACCTTTTTTCCAATGCATTTCTTAGGTTTAGCTGGTATGCCTAGAAGAATACCTGATTTTCCTGATGCTATGAGTGGTTGGAATGCTGTAAGTAGTTTTGGTTCATATATTTCATTTTTTTCAGCTCTTTTCTTTTTTTATATCGTATATGTAACTTTGGTGCATGGTAAAAAAATAGAAAATTAAAAAAATATAATAATATTTAATAATTTTTATAAAAATTATTAAATATTATATTTTTTAATTTATTAAATAAACAGTATTACGTATGGGTTATATTATACATATTTTAATAAATAGTTTGTATTAAAAAAATTATATAGTAATTTTAATATTTTATATAAAAAATTTATTATATTATAAGTAAATAATTAATTATAATATAATAAAATAAATTTAATTTTTATGAGTATTATAACGTACTAAAAATGCTTCAAATTTACCTAAGAATGGAATAATTATAATAAAAAAGAAGAAATAATAAATCATACTAATAATACCAATTTCAGTATAAGGATATTCAACTGGACATTGTCCAACCCAACCTAATAATAAAAAAGCTACTACAAGTAACCAATAACAAACTTTAAATATAGGTCTAAAAGCTGTACTTCTAATTTCAGATGAATTAGTAAATGGAATAGTTAATAATATAATTAAAGAACCAAACATTGCAATAACTCCACCAATTTTATTAGGAATTGATCTTAAAATTGCATAAAAGGGTAAAAAATACCATTCAGGTACAATATGTAATGGAGTTTTCATTGGATTAGCTTCAATATAATTATCTGGATGACCTAATGTATTTGGATAATAAAATATAAAAATAAAAAATACTAAAAATAATACCATTAAACCAAATAAATCTTTTGTATAAAAATAAGGATAAAAAGGAATATTTTCAGTTTTTAAAGTAATACCTAAAGGATTATTTGAACCCACTTCATGTAATAAAATTAAATGTATTAATACTGCACCAACAATTACAAAAGGAAAAGTGAAATGTAAACTAAAAAAACGATTTAATGTTGGATTATCTACAGCAAAACCACCCCATAACCAATCTACAATATCTTTACCAATTAAGGGAATTGCTGAAAATAAATTAGTAATAACAGTTGCACCCCAAAAACTCATTTGCCCCCAAGGTAATACATATCCCATAAAAGCAGTTGCCATCATTAATATAAAAATAATTACACCTGAACACCATAAAGCTTCTCTTGGTGTAATATATGAACCGTAATATAAACCTCTAAAAATATGTACATAAACAACAATAAAAAAAAATGAAGCACCATTTGCATGTGTATATCTAATTAACCAACCATTATTAACATCTCTCATAATATGTTCAACACTATTAAATGCTAAATCAATATGTGGTGTATAATGCATAGCTAAAAAAATACCAGTTAAAATTTGTACTACTAACATAATACCGGCTAACGAACCAAAACCAAAAAAATAATTTAAATTAACAGGGGTAGGATAATCTATTAAATGATTATTAAGAACTGCAAATAATGATTTTTTATTCCATCTCATAATATGAAATGAAAATTAACCGAAAAACAAAAATAATAAAAAAGATTAATTTATGTAATTATTTTTTTATCCCAAGGATTATTAAATTCAAATAATCTATATTGTTGTGATAAATTAATAGGTTCATATACTACTCTTTTTTTTAATTCATTATAAAAAACTTCTAAAAAACCGCTTAATGGAAAATCTTTACGTAAAGGATGTCCTTCAAAACCATAATCTGTTAAAATTCTTCGTAAATCCGGATGATTTAAAAAAAAAATACCAAACATATCCCAAACTTCTCTTTCACACCAATTTGCAGCTTTATAAATATTAATGATTGAATCTACAGGTTGTAATTCATTAATTTTAATTTTAACTTTTAAACGACTATTAAAACGAATACTTAATAAATTATAAATAATTTCAAAACGTTTTTTTTTATTAATATAATCCACAGCACAAATTTCAGATAAAATTTTAAATTGACTATTTGTATGATTTTTTAAAAAAAATAAAATAGGAATTAACTTTTTAGTAGAAATATTAATACATAATTCATTTTTATATAAAGTATAATTTATTATAGGTAAAATGTGTAATAAATATTGACTAAATTTTTTTAATAATTTCATAAATTAAGAATAATTATAAATATATAATAGAAATATTATATATTAAAAAAATAAATATATATTTTTTCTAAAAATAATGCATATTAGTAATTAGTACTAATATAACAGAAATATAATAAAAATTTATTTAAATTTTTATTATATTCAACAGGACTTAATTTTAATTAAAAAGCAAATAAAATTAAAAAAGCCATCATTAAACAAAATAAAGCGATTGCTTCAGTTAATGCGAAACCTAAAATAGCAGTTCTCATTAATTCTTGTTGTAAAGAAGGGTTTCTTGAAATACCTATAATTAAAGAACCAAAAACGTTACCGATACCAATACCAGCACCAATTAATCCTAAAGTAGCTAATCCTGCACCTAAAAATTTAGAAGCTTGTAATAACATAAATGTATTATCAATTTTTTTAATTATTTAAAATATCTTAAAGAATATATTTTTTTTAATATTTTAAATAAAATATATTTATATAAATTAAATAAGATGTATTTTAAGTTTTACATCTTATAATATAATAATAACAATAAATTTTATTTATATTTTAGATAAAAATATAAAATTACCATTCTAATGCATCACTACACCAAATATAAACAAAACCTATAACTAATTCAACTAAAAATTCAATCATAGTCCAAAAACCCCATGAAAAATTTGAACTTAAAGTTAAAACCCAAGGAAAAATAAAAACAGCTTCTAAATCAAAAATAATAAATAAAATAGCTACTAAATAAAATTTTACATCAAAAACTTTTCTAGCATCATCATAAGGATTAAATCCACATTCATAGGCTGTTAACTTTTCTAAATCATCTTTTTGTTTTATTAAACCAAAAGATAAAATGAAAATTAAAATAGATAAAAATAAACTTAATATTAAAAATATAAAAATATTTGAATAATTTAATAACATATTAATTAAAAATATAATATAATTAATTTAAAACGGAAAAAACGGGACTTGAACCCGCGACCTATAGCGTGACAAGCTACCACTCTAACCAACTGAGCTACTTTTCCATTTAAAAAAAATTAAATTTTAGTGTAAATTTAAAGCATCATTTATATACATACATGTTAAAATAGTAAATACATATGCTTGAATTAAAGCTACTGCAATTTCTAATCCAACTAATAATACAATAATAATTAATGGAATAAAATGTGCTATAAAAATAAAACTATTTACATTTAACATAGTCCAAGCAAAACCAGCAATTACTTTTAATAAAGTATGTCCTGCCATCATATTAGCAAATAATCGAACAGGTAAACTAATTACACGGAAAATATAAGAAACTAATTCAATAGGTACTAATATTGGAACTAATGCAATACTTGCACCACTAGGTAATAATAAATTTAAAAAATTTAATTTATGTTTTTTTATACCAATTAAATTAAAACCTAAATAAATAGTTAATGCTAAAGTAAATGTAATAATTAAATGACTAGTTACGGTAAAACTATAAGGAACCATTCCTATTAAATTACATAATAAAATAAAGAAAAAAACAACAAAAATTAAGGAAACAAAATGTTTACCAGCTTTACCTATACTAGAATAAGTTAATTCAATAGTAATGTTAAAGATCATTTCAAAAATTTGTTGAAAACGTGTTGGAATAAATTTAGTTTTTATACATGTAAAAATATATAAATATACGAAACCTATTACTAAAATTAGAGAAGCATTAGTAAATACAAAAGGTATTTGAAAAATAGGTAAAATTTCAAATTGTTCTAAAGGACTAAACATAAAATTTGTTAATTTTAATTATTTAATATAAATTAATTACCGCCCCACCAGTAAACAGCTACAAATAAAAATAACCAAACAACATCTACAAAATGCCAATACCAGGCAGCAGCTTCAAAACCAAAATGGTGTTGTTTTGTAAAATGATGATTAATTAATCGAATAGTACTAACTATTATAAAAATAGTACCTACAATTACATGTACACCATGAAAACCTGTTAATAAAAAGAAAGTAGTACCATAAATACTATCAGATATTGAAAAAGTACTTTCAATATATTCATATGCTTGAATTAATGTAAAAAAAAAAGCTAATAAAATTGTAATAATTAAACTTAATATAGCATTTTTTCTATCACCAAAAACAATTGAATGGTGTGCCCAAGTAATAGTTGCACCAGAAGATAATAATATTATAGTATTTAATAAAGGAATACCCCATGCATTAACAGTCTCTATACCTAAAGGTGGCCATAATGATCCAATTTCAGGTGTTGGTGCTAAAGCTGAATGGAAAAATGCCCAGAAAAAACTAACAAAAAATAATAATTCACTAAATATAAATAAAAGCATACCATTTCTTAAACCTAATTGAACTTGTTTTGTATGTTGACCTTCATAAACAGCTTCTCTAACAATATCACGAAACCAAGTATACATTGTTAAAATAACCATTAAAAATCCAGTTAAAGTCAAAATATTACTTCCTATATAACCATGAAAATACATTGCTAAACCAAATGTTAAAAAAAAAAGACCAAATGAAATAACAAAAGGCCATGGACTTGGATCTACTAAATGGTATGGATGATTTTGTGTATTTTGTGTATTTTGTGTAATTTCTTTTAAGAATTTTAAATCTTGTTGAAATTTATCGATATTAGAATCATTAGTTGTAGTTTCAATTTGTAAATTTTTTTTATTAATATAATAATAATTTTTCATAAAAATTGAATAATTTGTAATAATTAATTATTTAATGATAAATAATATTTTTTAAGTAAAAATTAATCAAAAACAAGATTAAATTTTAATTTTTTAATATTTTTATAATATTGTTTTTTTGTATTAATTGTTTTACTTTTATTTTTTGAAGTTTGAATAATTTCATTAGTTATATTTTTTAAATTAGAATTTAAAAGTAACCAAGATACTGATTTTTTGATTTGTTTATTTTCATTTAAAAGCATTAAAAAATATCTATCTTTTTTTTTTTTTTTTTTATTTCTTTTTTTATTTGGAATACTTATTGCTTTTAATTTGGGTAATAAATTATCAATTGATTTAAATAAAATAAAATTTGGTTTTTGTTTTGTAGTTTTTTTTAAATTAATTAAAATATTTTTAAATATATTTTCAGAGCAAGTTTTTTTCCCCTTCTTTAATAACATATTTATAAATAATTTTTTTATTTTATACTCTTCGTATTTTAGTTCCATATTTCGATCTTGATGTTTTTCTAGAATAAATACCTAATAAATCATATTTACCACGAATTACATGATATTTTACACCGGGTAAATCTTTTACCCTACCACCTCTAACTAATACAATTGAATGTTCTTGTAAAGTATGTCCAATACCTGGTATATAAGTAATTATTGTATATCGACTCGATAAATGTACTTTTGCTACTTTACGCATAGCTGAGTTTGGTTTTTTAGGTGTTGTATTATAAACTTTTAAACAAATACCTTTACGTTGTGGACATTGTTTTAAAGCTGGACTTTTATTTCTTTTTTTTTTTTCTAAACGTTTTTGTTTTTTTAAAAATAATTGATTAATTGTTGACATATTATTTTCGAATTAATTGAATAATAACGGACTCGAACCGCTAACATTTTCGGTGTAAACGAAATACTCTACCAATTGAGCTAATTATTCAGATGGGCCTAAGTAGATTTGAACTACTGACTTTACACTTATCAGGCGTATACTCTAACCAACTGAGTTATAGGCCCTTTGAAGTAAAAGGATTCGAACCTTTGATTTTCCGTACCAAAAACGGAGGCCTTACCACTTGGCTATACTTCAAAATATATTAAATATATGCTTAGAAAGACTCGAACTTTCATTTTATAGATCCGCAATCTAACGCTTTATCCAATTAAGCTATAAGCATAACTTTAATTTTTTTTTATAATTTTAATATTCATTAATGAATTTTCAGATATTAATTTTTTGATTAAAAATAAAAAATTAAATAATTGAAAAATATTCGTAAATTTTATATCTATTTTAGGAGTATAATTTTTATAAATAAAATGTTCACGTGATTTTTTATTTACATGTGGTGATTTTAATAAAGTAAAAATTTTATTTTTATTTTTTGTTTGAAATATCCCATTTATTTGAATATTTTTTAATTTATTAAATTTTTTTAATTTTAATAAATTTTGTTTAAGTTGATTTATTTTTTGAAAAGATTTAAAAGTTATTCTTAAAAGATACATATTTTTAATAATAATAAATGTCTGGAGGTGGATTTGAACCACCGACACAAAGATTTTCAGTCTTTTACTCTAACCAACTGAGCTATCCAGACAAAAATATTATATTAATAAATATAAATAAATTTTATTTAAATTTACTAATATAATATTTGGAAATATAAATAAAAATAAAATAAATTGAGTATTAATTAGTAATACAATACTTTGAATTTTATTTATTTGTGAAATATACATTTTTCTTAATATTTTTTCAAAATAAATAATTTTAATTATTTTTAAATAATAAAAAGAACTTACAACACTGATAATAATACCAAAAAAAACTAAACTAAAATAGTTATTTTTAATAGCTGAAAAAAATATAAATAATTTAGAAAAAAATCCAGCTAAAGGTGGTATACCTGCTAATGAAAAAATATTTAATATAAAAATAACAGCAATTAATTTATTTATGGTATATAAATTAGATAAATCTGTTAAATATTTAATAGGTTTATGATTAATATTTAAGGATAAATAAGAAGTCCATAAATTAATACTAGTTATAATATAAATAATAACATATAATAAAATAAAAGGAATATTATTTAATAAATTTGAAGTAAATCCTATTAAAATAAAACCTACATGACTTATTGAACTATAAGCTAATAATCTTTTTATTTTTTTTTGTTGTAATGCAGATAATGCTCCTATTAACATTGATAAAAATGAAATTATATAAAAAAATATTTCAAAAAAATATGAAATATTAAAAAAAATATCAAAAAATAAACGAATTAAAATACCAATAAAAGCTATTTTTGGTACAATCGCAAAAAAACTAGAAATATTATTTGGAGCACCTTCATATACATCAGGTAACCAGAAATGAAAGGGAGAAGCACCTATTTTAAATAAAATACCAACAAATATAAAAATTAAGCCATAAGATAAGCTGATTAATAAATTAATATTTTCTAAAAAATTAATATTAGATAATATTAAAAAAATATTATTAAAATTTAATGAACCTGTAATAGCATAAATAATTGAAGAACCAAATAAAATAAAACCTGAAGCAATTGAACCTAATATAAAATATTTTAAACCGGCTTCAATTGATAATATTGATTTTTTTTGGGTTGATGTTAAAATATAAAAACTTAAACTTTGTAATTCAATAGCTAAATATAAAGTAATAAAATGATTTGAAGATACTAATACCATTAAACCTAATAATGATATTAACATTAATATATTAATTTCATATGTATTTATTTTTTGTTGTATTAAGTATTTTTGTTGTATTAAAAAACAAACAATTGTTGATAAAATTAAAATTATTTTAATAAATTGTGTAAAATTATTAATAATTAAAAAACCATTTAAAATATTATTTGAAATATTTGTTATATTTAATGTTAATATTAAAAGAATTAATAATAAATATATTATTATAGTAGTAATATTTTTAATAATCAAAATTTTTTGTGTATTTTGATTTTTTTTGTAAAAAACTCCAAATAATAATAAAATTAATAAAATAGTTGTTAAAAAAAATTCGGGAATAATAATTTCAAAATTATTATTAAAAATTTCCTGAAAAATCATACTTACTAAAAAGAAATAAATATTTAAAAAATATTTACTTACTATATATGCTATATATTTATAAAAAAATTAATTTATAAATATTATATTTTAATTAAAAAAATAAAAAAAAAAAATGGCTTTAAAAAAAATTAAAAATTTTTCTATAAATTTTGGTCCACAACATCCAGCAGCTCATGGTGTTTTACGTTTAATTCTAGAATTAAATGGAGAAGTAGTTCAAAAAGCAGATTCACATATAGGATTATTACATCGGGGTACTGAAAAATTAATTGAATATAAAAATTATTTACAGGCATTACCTTATTTTGATAGATTAGATTATGTTTCTATGATGTGTCAAGAACATGCTTATGTTTTAGCTGTTGAAAAATTATTAAATTGTGATATTCCTTTACGAGCACAATATATACGAGTTCTTTTTTCTGAAATAACACGAATATTAAACCATTTATTAGCTGTTTGTTGTCATGCTTTAGATGTAGGAGCAATGACACCATATTTTTGGGGATTTGAAGAACGTGAAAAATTGATGGAATTTTATGAAAGAGTTTCGGGTGCTCGTATGCATGCAGCTTATTTTAGACCTGGTGGTGTTAATCAAGATTTACCTAAAGGTTTATTAAATGATATTTATATTTTTTGTGAACAATTTAATACAAGATTGGATGAAATTGAAGAAATGTTAACTAATAATAGAATTTGGAAACAAAGATTAGTAGATATCGGTATTGTTTCTGCTAAAGATGCCTTAAATTTAGGTTTTAGTGGTGTTATGTTACGGGGGTCTGGGATATCTTGGGATTTACGTAAAACCCAACCTTATGAGGTATATGATCAATTAGATTTTGATGTGCCAATAGGTACAAATGGGGATTGTTATGATCGTTATTTAATCAGAATTGAAGAAATGAGACAATCTATTCGAATTATTTTACAAGTATTAAATAAAATACCAAAAGGTCCTATTAAATTAGATGATAAAAAAATCACAAATCCAAATAGAACTCAAATAAAAAATTCAATGGAATCTTTAATTCATCATTTTAAATATTATTCAGAAAATATTAGTGTAAATAGTGGAGAAACTTATACTGTTATTGAAGCACCAAAAGGGGAATATGGTGTTTATTTAGTTTCTGATGGTTCAAATAAACCTTATAGATGTAAAATAAAATCACCAGGGTTTATACATTTACAAGCATTAGATTTTATAGCTAAAAATCATATGATTGCTGATGTAGTAACTATTATAGGTACTTTGGATGTAGTTTTTGGTGAAATTGATCGCTAAAATAAATCTAATTTGAATAAAAGTTAAATAATTTTATTAAAAAAATTATGCAAAAAAAAATTTTCAAAAAATATAAATTAAATCAATTACAAAAAATTAAACAAACCTATAAATATATATATATATTTAGGTATAATGATTTAAATATTAATGAAATTATATCATTAAAAAAAAATCTTAAAAAATTAAACTATAAATCTTTAATTTTAAATCAAAACTTAACAATTCATATTTTATCTAAATTAAAAGGACAAGGTTCTGTTTTAATAATTTATGGAAATAATAATTTAAATTTAATAAAAAGTTTAACTAATTTTAAAAAATTAGAATTAATTTATTTAAGTATTCAAAATAATATTTATTCTAATTTAAAAATAAAACAAATCTTATCAACAAATTATCCACCATTAAATAATTTAATTGTTCAACCTTTTTTAAATTTTATATATTATTTAAGAAAAATTTAAAAAAGGCGATTATAACTTAAAGGTAGAGTGTTAGATTGTGGGTCTAAGTGTTATGGGTTCAAGTCCCATTTTTCGCCCATTTTTTCTATTTAATTAAATTATTATGTTTAATAAGTTTATTTTAATTTTTTTACTTATTTTACCATTAATTACGGTAATTATATTATCTTTTGCAAAAAATGAAAAATTTATAAAAAATTTTAGTATTTTTATGTCTTTTTTTATTTTTTTGATGTCATTACCTTTATGGATTTTATTTGATAAATCAACTTCTAATTTTCAATATTTATTTAAAATAGAATGGATTAGTCAATTTAATATTAATTTTTATTTAGGTCTTGATGGTATTTCATTATTTTTTATAATTTTAACAACCTTTTTAATTCCAATATGTATGCTAATTAGTTATGAAATTATTAATAAAAATATAAAAGAATATTTTATTTTATATTTTATTTTAGAATTTTGTCTAATTATTTCATTTAGTGTATTAGATATTCTTATCTTTTATATTTTTTTTGAAAGTGTATTAATTCCAATGTTTTTAATTATTGGTATTTGGGGTTCAAGAGAGCGTAAAATAAAAGCTTCTTATTTATTTTTTATGTATACGTTAGCTGGTTCTTTATTTATGTTTATAGCCATTATTCATTTATTTTTAACTGTAGGTACTACTGATTATCAAATATTATATTATAGTAATTTTAATTTTTCATATGAAAAATTATATTTCTTAGCTTTTTTTTTATCATTTGCTGTTAAAGTTCCAATGTTACCCTTTCATGTTTGGTTACCTGAAGCACATGTTGAAGCACCTACTGCAGGTTCTGTTTTATTAGCTGGTATTTTATTAAAATTAGGATCATACGGTATGATTAGGTTTTTAGTTCCTTTATTTCCTAAAGCTACTTTATATTTTACTCCGTATATTCTAGTATTATGTTTAATATCAATAATTTACGCTTCATTAACTGCTATACGTCAAACAGATTTAAAACGTATTATTGCTTATGCCTCTGTTGCTCATATGAATTTTATTATTTTAGGTATTTTTTCTTTAACTATTCAAGGTTTAGAGGGTAGTATTATTCAAATGATTAGTCATGGTTTAGTTTCAAGTGGATTATTTTTTTCAATTGGATGTTTATATGATCGATATCATACACGTTTTATTAATTATTATGGGGGTTTAGCACATACAATGCCTTTATTTTGTATTGCTTTATTTATTTATGTATTAGCTAATATGTCAATTCCAGGTTCAAGTAGTTTTGTTGGGGAAATTCTTATTTTAACAGGGGTTTTTGAAGATAATACGACAACAGCTGTTTTTGCGACTATTGGTATGTTTTTAGGTGGTGTTTATTCTTTATTATTTTATAATAGAATTTGTTATGGTAATATTCAAAATATTTATTTAAAAATTTATTATGATTTAACTTATCGTGAATTTTTAATACATTTAATTTTAATTGCAAATATTTTCTTATTAGGTTTATATCCTAAAATTTTTGAAAGTTGTATGCATGAAAGTGTATCTAAAATTTTAATACATATTGATTTTTCTTATTTTTATTAAACAAATTTTTTTGTTTAATAAAAGCCCTTTTAGTCTAATGGTTAGGACATTGCCTTTTCACGGCAAAGATACGAGTTCAATTCTCGTAAAGGGTATAAATAAAATATATATTTTATATATTTTTTAAAATTATAATTATATTAATTATAATTTTTAAATATGATAATTTAATAACCTTATGGCTATTGAATTATCATATATACTGGAATCAAATATTAAAAAATATAAAGATGAAAAAAGTTTACAAGAAACGGGTATAGTTCTTTCAATGAGTGATGGTATTGCTAGATGTTATGGTTTAACTAAAATTCAAGCTGGTGAAATGGTTGAATTTAATAACGGTAATATTAAAGGAATGGCTTTAAATTTAGAACCTGACGTTGTAGGTGTTGTTGTTTTTAGTAATGATAGAGAAATTCAAGAAGGTAATTTCGTAAGAAGAACTGGATCTATTGTTAGTGTTCCCGTTGGACCTGAAGTTTTAGGTAGAGTAGTTGATGCTTTAGGACAACCTATTGATGGTAAAGGTCAAATTAATAGTAAATTAGAAAGTAGAGTAGAAGTTAAAGCTCCAGGTATTATGCCTAGAGAAAGTGTTAAAGAACCTGTACAAACAGGTTTAAAAGCTGTAGATAGTTTAATTCCTATTGGTCGTGGACAAAGAGAATTAATTATTGGTGATAGACAAACCGGTAAAACCTCTATTGCTATCGATACAATAATTAATCAAAGAGAACCTCATTTAAAAAAAGATACAAATAATCAATTATATTGTATTTATGTAGGTGTAGGTCAAAAAAGATCAACTATTGCTGAATTAACTAAAACTTTAGAAGAAAAAAATGCAATGTTTTTTTCTGTTATTGTAGCTGCAACAGCTTCTGATTCAGCACCATTACAATATTTAGCACCTTATACTGGTTGTGCTTTAGGTGAATATTTTAGAGATAATGGAAAACATGCTGTTATTTTTTATGATGATTTATCTAAACAAGCTGTAGCTTATAGACAAATGTCACTATTATTAAGAAGACCTCCCGGTAGAGAAGCTTATCCAGGTGATGTATTCTATTTACACTCACGTTTATTAGAAAGAGCTGCAAAAATGAATAGAAAAATTGGTGGTGGTTCTTTAACAGCATTACCTATTATTGAAACCCAAGCTGGTGATGTTTCTGCTTATATTCCAACAAATGTTATTTCAATTACTGATGGACAAATTTTTTTAGAAACTGAATTATTTAATGAAGGTCAAAGACCTGCTATTAGTGTTGGTTTATCTGTAAGTCGTGTTGGTTCTTCAGCTCAAATTAAAGCTATGAAACAAATTGCAGGTACAATGAAATTAGAATTAGCTCAATTTAGAGAAGTACAAGCTTTTGCACAATTTGGTTCTGATTTAGATGCAACTACTCAACAACAATTAAATAGAGGGGTTAGATTAACAGAAATGTTAAAACAAGGTTTAAATATACCATTATCTGTTGAAGATCAAATTGTAATTATTTATTTAGGGGTACGTGGTTTTTTAGATAAAATAGCTGTAGATAAAATTTCTATTTTTGAAACTAATTGGTTAAATTTTATTAAAAATAATCATTCTGATATTTTAGAAGAAATTTTAACTAAAAAAGAAATTTCAAAAGATTTAGATAAAAAATTAAATATATTAGCAACTGATTTTACTAATAATTTTATTACTAAATAATTTTATATTATTTTTGTTATTTATTAAATAATAAAATAATATACATATACATAATAGTTTTTAATTTTAAAAACAAAATACAATCTCTTGGACTCGAACCAAGATTTTAAAGCTTAGAAGGCTAATACTCTACCAATTAAGTTAAGATTGTTTTTGTTTTAATTTAATTTAAACAATTTTATGGGAATGTATATTAAAAATTGCTTTTAATGAATTTCTTGAAAGTTGTTTATAAATATTTTGTTTAAAAATTTTTTTTTTTTCTTTTTTAGTTAAAGTTACCGCACCTATTAAAGCTATTAATAAAATAATACCGGCAGCTAAAAAAAAAAAAGCATAATAGCTGTATAAAATTTGACCTATGGTTTCAATATTTGTAATTGTATCTAATTGATTTATAAAATTTTTTAGAAAAGGTTTTACATCAACAAATATTTCAAAAGTACCTTTCATACTATCATGGAAGAAAAATAATGTATTTACTTCTTGATTAAAAAAAGAATTATTTACTAAATGATAATATGATGTGAAAACTTTACTAAACATTACAAATGTTTCTAGAAAAAAAATAAAACTTATTAAAAAAATAATTGGTAAATAACCAAAATTATTATTAATTTTATTTTTATCTATTAATACGTTAACATCTAACATCATAATTACAAATAAAAATAATACAGTAATTGCTCCTACATAAATAATAATTAACATTATAGATAAAAATTCAACTTCTGAAATTAATAATAATCCTGTTGAATTAGTAAAAACTAATATTAAAAAAAATGCAGAATAGATTGTATTTGTAGAATATATTACAAAAATAGCTGAAGTTATAGCTATTGTTGAAAAAGTATAAAAGAAAATTGTTTCAAAATCCATAATATATATTAATAATTATATAATTTTATAATTATATCTTAAAAGATATATTTTATTATTTTTATTTAATTAATAAAAAAATAAATAAAAATAATAAAATAGTAATAACATTAAAATAATAAATAATAGAAAAAAAAATTATATTTATTAAGAAAATAGTACTTATTAACATTAATAAAGAATAATGATAAATATACCCTGTTTGTAATAAAATTATTTGTTGACTTAAAAAAGAAAAAATTGTTGTTAAACCGTATGGACCACACATCTCTATTAAACCTTTATCAATCATTTTATATGTTACATTATAACCAATTTTTAAAATATATTGATTTATAAATTCATAATAAATTTTATCAAAATACCATTTTCGATTTAAAAAATTATAAAAATATAAACCGTATTCAGAAATTTTTAAATTATATAAAAATTTAAATTTAAAAAAATATAAATAAAATGCACCAAATAAACCACAAAAACTTAAAATAACAGGTAATAGTTTAAAAAAGGTTGGTAAAAATTCTGCATCAATCATTTGATTATTTAACGGATTTATATAAATAGAATTGTTCCAAAAATTAGATCCTAAACCAACGAACATATCTTTTGATATATAACCAATAAAAATACTACCAAAAGCTAATAAACCTAAAGGAATACCCATTTCTAGAGGTACATCATGTGCATTTTTTATTATATTTTTATAAGCATTAGTTTCACTTAAAAAAGCAAAAAATAATAAACGAGTTGAATAAAATGCGGTAAAAAATGCACCAATTGTACCTAACCAATAAGCAAAATGACCTGTTTCACTAAAACTTGCAAAAGCTACTTCTAAAATTAAATCTTTAGAATAAAAACCTGTTAAGAAAGGGAAACCCATTAAAGAAAGTGAACCTATTAAAAACATAATATAAGTAAACGGTAATATACGTCGTAAACCACCCATTTTTCTAATATCCTGTTCATCACCCATCGCATGAATTACAGCACCTGAACATAAAAATAATAAAGCTTTAAAATATGCGTGATTAGATAAATGAAAAATAGCTAAAGGATAATTTGATAATCCACAAGCAAAGAACATATAACCTAATTGACTACAAGTAGAATATGCTACAATTTTTTTAAAATCATTTTGAACTAATCCAACAGTACTCGCAAAAAAAGCTGTTGAAGCACCTATTATAGTTATAACTTTTAATGAAAACATAGAATATTCAAACATAGGTGAACAACGTGCTGTTAAATAAACACCAGCAGTTACCATGGTAGCTGCATGAATTAATGCTGAAACTGGAGTAGGTCCTTCCATAGCATCAGGTAACCATAAATGTAAAAAAATTTGAGCAGATTTACCCATTGCACCTATAAAGATTAAAATACAAGCTACATCAACAATACTTAAAAGATAATTGAAAAAAATAAATTTAAAATCTTTAACAAGAGAAATAGCCGCAAAAGTACTGAAATATTCTATTGTTCTTATATTATAAAAAATGGTTAAAACACCTAATAATAAAATTAAATCACTAATTCTATTAACTAACATAGCTTTAATTGCTGCTTTATTAGCTTGTAATCTTGTAAACCAAAAATTAATTAATAAATAAGAACAAAAACCAACACCTTCCCATCCAACAAACATTTGCATAAAATTATCACCAGTTACTAATATAATCATAAAAAAAGTAAATAATGATAAATATGACATAAATCTAGATAAATGTGGATCATGTGCCATATATTGTGAAGAATATAAATGAACTAATGTAGATATACTTGTTACAACGACAAGCATAACCATAGTTAAACTATCAAATAAAAAACACCAATTACAATTAAATAAACCACTATTAATCCAATTTGAGATATAAATAATATATTCATATTCATTTGTAATTGAATTATATATTATAATTAATGAAAAAAGACAACTTAAAAAAGTTGTCAAAGTAGTTATAAATACAGAACCTTCGCGTCCTATATAAAAACCAAATAATCCGGCTGCTACCGAACCTAAAAAAGGTAAAAAAATTAAAGTTAATAATAACATAATAGAGTAAAATATTTGGAAATATTTTTAAAAATATTTCTTCTTAAAGAATAAATATTTTTAAAATAAATTAAAATCAAATTTTTATTCATCTGAAGATGAAGAACTTCTAGATTCTCGAACAGTAATATCCGTATTTACAGGTGTTGTATAATCACTTGGAGGATTTGACAAGACAGTAGTATTACGTTGTATTTCTGTATAAATCTCGCTAGTTACTTCTTCTTTGTAATGAAACGCTGTAATACATTTTTCTAAATATGCATAAAAATTATCTAATACTGTTATAGAATTAATAACATTTTCACTATTGCCTGTTAATTGAGCTCTTTCTTCAATTATTTGATCATTCATTTGACTTAAACAATTCAGAGAATCTCTCCAACTAGCCCATATAAATGGGATAATATGAATTGATGTTTCATTATTTCTTGTTTCTAATATTAATTGTTTTATAACTCTATTTAGAATATTTTTAAATGAATTTATATCCATTTCTAAATTTCTTACATGTATATTTGTTATATTAGTAACATCTAAAATATTTATATTTAAATTGGAAAAATTAATAAGATTCCACACATCTTGGAGCCTATTTTCATGAAATTCTTGTGTTATTGGTATACCCACTTCAATATCATAATTACTCATTAAATTTCGATAATAATTATAAATACCGTTATGATCAGTTATACGAATTAATTTTGCTGTAGGTGATAGCATATCACAAATATCATCAAATGCTGTATCTAGTTCATGTTTCCAAAGTTCTGGATGATTTCGAATATTAATAGAATTAAAATTATCAAAAAAAGTATCAAAACGTGGATCAGGTATGGATACGGTTGCAAGAATTTCTCTAACAAAATCTTCAAACATAATTCTTCTATGGAAACTTATTCTCTCAATTATATCATCATTAATTATATTATTTATTTCCATACAGAAAGCTGGTCCTGCTATCTCTATATTAAAAATATAAATATAAATAATAGTAATAATTACTAAAATAAAAGTGGGGATAAATTTTAAAATAATTATAGAAGTTGTATTAGATTTTATAATAACTTTTGATTGGGAGGTTTTTAATGTAATAACTTTAAATAATTTTAGATAAATATATTTAAAATTTTTAATTAAATTATTTAAAATTATTTTAAAAAAATAAAAATAATGAATATATAAGATGTTATAAATTGATGTTACTTTGTTTTTAAAAATAAAAAAATACATAATCGTTATTATTAAATAATAACTAAAACATATTATATTTAATATAAATTGCATTGCCATATATTTATTAAAGTTAAAGTTTGCTTAAATTTTATAAAATAAAATTTTTTTAAAAATGTATATAAAAAGTCTTTATTATATTCATTTATGGTTATATAAAATTAATTTATAATGATAATAAATTAATTTTATATATTGAAATATCTCCATATAACTTAAAGAAAACAATCATAATAGCTAAACCTATAGCGGATTCTGCTGCGGCTACTGTTAAAATTAATAATGAAAAAACTTGTCCTATTATATCATCAATAAAAACGGCAAAATAAATAAAATTTAAATTTATTGATAATAATAATAATTCAATAGACATTAAAATAATTATAATATTTTGTCTATTTAAAATTATACCAAATAATCCTAGACAAAATAAAAAAAAAGTAAAAATAAAATGATTTAAAATACTCATAATTAAATTAACCAATTAAAACTTATTAAAATACTTGCAGTATAAATAAACCAACTTAAGGTAAAAGGTAAAAATACTTTCCAACCTAAACGCATTAATTGATCATAACGATATCTAGGTAAAACAGCCCTAGCCACTACAAATAAAACAACAAAAAAACAAACTTTAATACTAAACCAAAAAGATCCTGGTAAAAAATTAATAAATTTAATACTAAAAGGAAAAGGTGCTAACCAACCACCTAAAAATAAAATAGTTGTAAGACTACTCATTAATAACATATTTGCGTATTCACCTAAAAAAAATAATGCGAAACCCATAGCTGAATATTCAACATTATATCCTGAAACTAATTCTGCTTCAGCTTCAGGTAAATCGAAAGGATGTCGATTTGTTTCTGCTAAACATGCTATAAAAAAAATTAAAAAAATAGGAAAAAGAGGAAAACAATACCAAATAGTTTTTTGTGCTAATACTATTGAAATTAAATTTAAAGATTTTGCACAAACAATTACAGATAGAATTGAAAATCCAATAGTTAATTCATAAGAAATCATTTGAGCTGTAGATCTTAATGCCCCTAAAAATGAGTATTTAGAGTTACTTGACCAACCACCTATAATAATACCATAAACACCTAATGATGAAATTGCTAATAAATATAAAATACCTATATTTAATTCAGTAAAAAACATACCAAAACCTAAAGGTATTACAGTCCAACTTAATAAACTTAAAAAAAAAGCTAAAATAGGAGCAAAAATAAATAAAATTACATCAGCATTACTTGGTAAAACAGTTTCTTTTACAAATAATTTAAGACCATCAGCTAATGGTTGTAATAATCCAAAAGTACCTACAACATTAGGTCCTCTTCTTCTTTGAATAGAGGCTAATACTTTACGTTCAACTAAAGTAAAATAAGCCACAGCGATTAATAAAGGTAATACTAAAATTAAGAATTTTAAAATTGTGTATATCATAACGATTTTGTGTGATTTTTTATAATTTTATTAGAATTAATTAATATTTTTGAATATTGTTCTAATATATTACTATAAAAATTATTTTTAATTAAGGAATCTAAAAAATGAACATTAATATTTAAATGTTTTTTATTAAAACTAAAATTATTAATAATTTTTATTTTTCTTTTTAATAAATAAGGTAAAATATCTTTGATTTTTAAAAAAGAATTTAATTTTGATTGATTTTTATTTATTAAAAATTTATAAATATTTCTATAAATAATAGAATCTTTTCGTTGTTCAGTATTTAAATTTAAAATTTGTTCATTTTTTTGAATAAAACCTTCTAAATTTAAATACATTCCATTTTTTTCTAAAAAAGTTAATCCTGGTAAAATTAAATTCGATTTTTGTGCATCTTGAGTAAAATGATGACCTTGATAAATAATAAAATTATCTTTAGATATTTTTAATTTTTTTTGTAAATTTGTATTAAATAAATAATATAATTTTGAATTATTTACTGAATTTTTTGATTTTGGAAATGTAATTTCAAAAAAATTAATTAAAGCTGTTTGTGAAGAAAAAAAATTTATATTTTTATTTAAAAAACTTAAATTTTTTAATTTTGACAAAATAAAAAAACCATTTTTTTGATTTAAAATATTTTCACCTATAATAATTAAAGGTTTTTTTGCTTTTTTTAGATCTTTACAGAAAGTATGTTTTCCTAATATAATTTTTATTAATGTAATAAAAGTTAAACCTAAATGTTTTATTGGATAAGTAAAATCAGTTTTATTCCCAATATAAGCAATTTTAAAATTCCCCCTTTTTAAACGATTAATTAAATGAATATTTAAAATAGAACCTTCTTTACGGATATTACTACCAATTATTAAACAAAGATCCGATTCTTCAACAGATTTTAAAGTATTATTAAATAAAAAATTTGAAGTTAAATCAGAATTATTTTTAAAATTTTGATTATTTAAAAATTGTTCATAATGTATATTATGAATTCCTAATTTATTTAAATTTTTTTTTAATAAAAAAAGTGATTCTAAATCGGTTAAATTACCAACAATACTTTTAATATTTGCACTATCAGTAGTAATAATTTTTTGATTAATAATATTTAACGCATCTAACCAAGAAATTTTTTGAAAATTATTTTCATTATCTTTTAATAAAGGATATTTTAATCTTTGATATTTTAAACTATCAAAAAAATATCTAGTTTTATTTGAAATCCATTCTTTATTTATATTAAAATTAGTTTTTGGTAAAATACGAACTATTTCATTATTAAAAATGTCAATTTTAATATTTGAACCTATACTATCTAATATATCAACACCTTCTTTTTTTTTTAATTCCCAAGAACGTGCTTTAAAAGTATAAGGTTTTGATGTTAAAGCACCTACAGGACATAAATCTACTAAATTTCCAGAAAATTCGGAATTAAAAATTTTAGGATAATAAAAATTAATTTCAGTTTTATTACCTCGACCTGTAGTTCCTAAATCATCAATTCCGCAAATTTCATTTGCAAAACGTACACAACGGGTACAATGAATACATCTAGTCATAATTGTTTTAATAAAAGGACCGCAATATTTATCTTCAACACCACGTTTTTTAAAAAAAAATCGACTACGATCAGAACCGAAAATCATAGTTTGATCTTGTAAATCACATTCAGAAGCTTGATCACATATTGGACAATCTAATGGGTGATTTATTAATAAAAACTCTAAAACACTTTCACGTGCTTTTTGTACTAAAGGTGTATCAGTAAATATACGCATATTAGGCATTAAAGGCATAGCACAAGAGGCTACGGGTTTAGGTGAATTTTCAATTTCAACTAAACACATTCTACAATTACCGGCTATTTGTAAATTTTCTTGAAAACAAAATTTAGGAATTTCTATCTTAAAATTATTACATGCTTGTAATACTGTTAAATTTTTATTAACTTTTAATTTTATATTATTAATGTATATATTAATCATTTATATGATAAAAATTAAATAAAATTTGAATTTATTTTCACTTAAAGACTATATTTTTTTTTTTAAATAGAAAATCTCTTAATAAAATATTTTAAAAAATATATATAAAATCTATTATTATAGAAATTATCAAAGAAGGGACTTGAACCCTTAATGCTTTAAAGCTTTACATCCTAAGTGTAACGTGTTTACCAATTTCACCACTTTGATATTAAATAATACCTACTATTGGACTTGAACCAATAACCCTATGATGGGAACAGATTTTAAATCTATCGTGTTTACCAATTTCACCAAGTAGGCTAATATTATTTTTAAATATATGAAAAAAAATAAAATCATAACATATTTACAATTACATTTATTTGAATTAAAATATAATTTTTTTATAATTTTAATAACATTTTTTTATCTTTTTATAATTTCATATTATTTTTCTGATCAATTAATATATTTATTAGTAACAAATTTACTTAATCAAAATATGTTAAAATATTTTATCTTTACAAATATTACTGAAATTCTTATTACTAATATTTTTATATCTATTTTTATATCAACATTTATAACAATTCAATTAAGTATTTTATTAATTTGGTTTTTTATATCAAAAGGGTTATATAAATTTGAAAATTTTCTTTTTATTAAATTTTATTTTTTATTTATTATTTTTAATTTTTTAATAATAAATTTTATTTTTACAAATATAATACCGCATATTTGGAATTTTTTATTAAATTTAAATTTTTCAAATTTATATCTTTTAACAATTTATTTTGAACCAAAAATTAATAATTATTTTGATTTTATTTTTTCTTCATTTATTTATATATTTATAATATTTATTTATTTTTTTTTATTATTTTTTTTAATATTTAATAATATTTTTTCTATTAAATTAATTATAAATTTAAGAAAATTTTTTTATTTAAAATTAATAATATTAAGTGCTTTAATTACACCACCAGATTTATTAAATTTTTTTATAATTTATTTTTTATTTATTTATATTTTTGAAATATTTATTTATTTTTCAATTTATATAAATAAATATAATTTAAATTAAATTATTTTTTTTATAAAATTTAATTTTGTTTTATTTAAATTTCTATTTATATTTGTAATAATTTTTGTTTCTTTAAAAATTTTTAAATTTAATTGATAATTTTTTAGATACTTAATAGATGTTATTTTTAAAGAAGATCCATTTGTTAAAATAATTTTATTTTTATAAGTAAAAAATTTTTTATTTTTATTCATATATTATAATTTTGGCTAGATAACATAAAGGTAATGTAAAGGACTGCAAATCCTTTAATGACGGTTCGAATCCGTCTCTAGCTTTTAATAGGATAGAGTGGGATTTGAACCCACGGTATTATTACATACTTCAGTTTTCAAGACTGACACCTTAAACCACTCGATCACCTATCCAAATTAAAAATTTTTAAGATTAACGTCTTTTTTGTTTTTTTAAACGACAACCATTAAAAGGTTTTGTTGTTTTATCTAAAAGATATTTTACTTTAAAATTTTTTTGTTTTAAATTTTTTAAAACATTATATCTACCTAAACCGGTACCATGTAAATAAATTTTTAATTTTTTAATTTTCTTTAATTGAAGATATTTATTAATTTTATATACTATTAATTGTACATTATATGGTGTATTTTTTTTAAATCGTGTTTTTTTTAACGATTTTGTAGACCATTGTTTTAACAGATTACCTGAATGTGTTGTCAAACTAATAATAGTATTTTTTAAACTTGCAGTAATATGTAAATTTGCTAAAATTAAAGGATTTTTTTTTTTTAAATTTTTTTTTATTTTATATTTATTTCTAAAATTATATTTAAATTTATTTTTATTCATAGAATAATAATTTTATTTTTTATTTTTTTTTTTTTGTACCTTAAATGGACGTTTATTACGGAAAATACGTTTTTGAGTAAAAATTTGTTTTAATTTTTTAGACGTTTTAGCATTTGTATGTGTACGTTGTCCTCTAACAGGTAATCCTTGACTTTGTCTAATTCCACGATTACTTTTAATTTCAACTAATTCATTTAATCTTTCAGTTTTCGCCTTTTTTAAAAGTTGTTCAACTTTTAAATTTTTATTTATATAATTAATAAGTCGGTTTACGTGGTTGTTTTTAAGTTTATTAAGGGTGATTTGAGGATTAATTCCTATATTTTTACAAATTTTCTTAGATTGATATTCATTAATACCATATAAAATAGTTAATGAATATAAAATACTTTTTGAATCTGAAATTGTTTTATTAAAAATATATAACATAATAGATTTTATCTATATACCATATAAAATGATAGAAAAAAAAATAAATCCCATAACACCATCACAACGTCAAACATTTTTATTAAAAAAAAATAATTTAACTAGAATCTTTAAAATTAAATCTTTAACAAAAGGTTTTCAACGTGCAAATGGTAAAAATAATCAAGGTAGAATAACTGTACGACATCGCGGTGGTGGACATAAACGTTTATATAGATTAATTAATTTTAATCGATCTCAAAATATTGAAGGTACTGTAATTAAAATATTATATGATCCTAATCGTTCCGCAAATATCGCTTATATCAAAAATAATTTTCAATCTTATTTAATTTTAGCACCTGAAGGTTTAAAAATAAATCAATATATAAAAAGTTCATCTAATGCAGAATTAAAGGTTGGTAATGCTTTACCATTACAAAATATACCAATAGGTAGTTTAATTCATAATATTAGTTTATATCCAAAATCGAGAGGTAAATTAATAAGAAGTGCCGGTACATCAGCCCAATTAATCCAAAAAATTAATAATAAATATGCAAGAATTCGTTTAAATTCTGGTGAATTAAAATTAATATTATTAACTTGTTATGCAACATTAGGTATAATTTCTAATATTAATCATAAAAAAATTAAATTAGGAAAAGCAGGACGTTCACGTTGGTTAAATAGACGACCACATGTACGTGGTGTTGCAAAAAATCCCGTAGATCATCCTCACGGTGGTGGTGAAGGAAAAACAAGTGGTGGACGTCCTTCAGTAACACCTTTAGGTAAAATAACTAAAGGAAAACCTACACGAAAAAAAAATAAAAAGAAATTAATTATTCAATAAATTATGTCTAGAAGTAAATATAAAGGTCCATTTTTTAAAGTTAATTTATTAAAAAAAAAAAAATGGATGAAAATAACTAATAAAAATTTAACAATATTACCTGAATATAATAATCATTCTGTAAGTATTTATAATGGTAAAATATTTATTAATTTAGAAATAAATGATAAAATGATCGGCTTTAAATTTGGTGAATTTATTAATACACGAAAAAAACATATATATAAAAAAAAAAAATAAATTATGGGTCAAAAAATTATACCAATTAGTTTAAGATTAAATAAAAAAAAAAATTGGAGTTCAAAATGGATTGTTAATAAAGATGAATATTCAAATTTATTACATTTTGATTTAGAAATTAAAAAATATTTCGAAAATATTTTTAATTATAAAAATTTAAAATTAATAGATATCAATATTGTAAAAACATCAAATAATATTAATATATATATTTATATACAAAAAAATGCAAAAAAATATTATAAATTATCTTATAATAAAATTATAAATCAATTAAATTTATATTATAAAAATCATAATATAAAATTATTTATTAAAAATGTTCAATTTTTTGAATTTATTAAATTAAGAAAAAATTTAAAAAAAATTTTTGATAAAATTAAAAAAAATAATAAGATTAATAAAAATGTTAAAAAAATGATTTATAATTTTAGTTATGCTTTTTATACTAAAAATATTAATATTATAACTTTTTATATTAAACAAACATTAGAAAGAAAAAAAACACATAAAAAATTTATAAATAATATTGATAATATGTTACAAGAATTTTTTAAAATGTTTTCTAATTTTGTTGGTTATCGTTTACAATTTAAAGGTCGTTTAAATAAATCAAAACGTAAAAAAAAAATGGTTTTTCAAAAAGGTAAAATTCCTTTAAATACTTTAGAATATGATATAAAATATCATTTTAATGAATTTAAAACACCTTCAGGTATTTGTAGTATAAAATTATGGATTTTTTTTAAACCCTTAAAGATAGCATTAAATTCTAAATTTTTAAAAAAAAAAATTAAATTAAAAAAACAAAAAAATATTAAAGAATCTTAATTATGTTATTTCCAAAAAAAACTAAATATAAAAAACAATTTAAAGGAAAACTTATAGGTAAAACAACAAAAGGTAATAATATTATTTACGGTAAATATGCAATTAAAGTTTTAGAAGAAACAAGATTAACTTCAAGACAAATTGAAGCAACCCGTCGAATAATTATTCGAAAAATGAAAAGATTAGGGTTTTTATGGATTAGAGTATTTCCAGATACTCCCGTAACATCCAAACCTACTGAAAATCGTATGGGTAAGGGAAAAGGTGCTGTTTCTTTTTGGGTAGCTAAAGTGAAAAAAGGTCAAATTTTATTTGAAATTAGTGGTATTTCTTTAGAAAATGCTAAAAAAGTTTTAAAAGCTGGTTCAAATAAATTACCAGTAAAAACAAAATTTATTTATAAATAATAAGGCTTATAGTTTAATTGGTTAGAGCATACCGCTCATAACGGTATAGTTGTAGGTTCAAATCCTACTAGGCCTATTAAAAAATTTATTTTAAATGCAAAAATTAAAAAAACAAAAAATTAATAATTTACTAAATTATCAACAATTTTTAAAAAATAATTATTTAAAAAAAAAAAAATTTAAATTAAAAAATATTTTATTTGAAAATCATATATTATATAATAATTTAAAATTAGAATCCTATGTAATTGAATTTAATAATTATGAAAATATTTATTTACCTTTTACTTTAATTAAAATTGATAAAATTTCAACAATAGCTATGAAATATGAAAATGTTATATTATTTAATTATGATTTAACTTATAATATATTATATCAATTTAATAAAATCATATTTCAAAATATTTTAGAAAAAAAAAATAATTCAATTAAAGGTCGTATATTAGGTAGTAATTGGAATAATAAAAAAATTTTTTTATCTATTTTAGGTTTTATTTTTTCAATGAAACCTCTTAATTTAAATAATGCTTTAAATTATAAAAAAAAATTTTATTTTAATAAATATAATAAAAAAGGATTTTATAAAAAAAAAATTAATTCTACACGATTAATTAATTGTTATAAATTAAAATATTTAAATTTTAAAATTAATAATACAAATAATTTAAAAAAAATTAAAAAAGAATTTTCAAGATTATCTTATATCCAAACTATTATTCAAAAACAAAAAATTAAAAATAAATTTTAAAAACTTAAAAAGTGTTCTTTCTAGAAAGATATATGTTGAAGAAATAAAAAATTAAAATCTAATTATGCCACAATTCGATCAATTTTCATTTTTTAATCAAGTTTCTTGGTTTTTATTTTTTTTTTTTAATTTTTATTTTTTTATTACTTATTTTTTTTTACCTAAAATATGTTATAATTTAAAATTTAGAAAAAAAAAATTAATTTTTGATAATAAAAAAAAAAATCAAATTAATTTTGAAAAAAATAATATTATTTTTTTTTTTAATAATTCTTATAAAACTTTTTGTTCTAATTTTGAATTATTTATTATTAAAAAATTATCAATTTATAAAACAAATCAAGAAATTAAAATAAAAAAAACTCCAATTTTTAATAAATTATTAAAACAAAAAATAAATATTTTTTTAAATCAAAAATTCTTATTATTTAAAAAAGTATTTATATTAATTAATTAAAAAATTTTTTTAATTAATATTAAAATAAGTGTATAGCTCAGTTGGTAGAGCACCGGACTTTTAATCCGATGGTCTTGGGTTCAAGTCCCAATACACTTATTGGGGATATATTTCAACAGGTAGAAAGTATGTTTTGCAAATATAAGGTTATCGGTTCGAATCCGATTATCTCCACATATTTATTATTATATTAATAATTTTATGCAAAAAAAAATAAAAAAAAATATTAAACAACGTTATTTATTTAAAAATTTAGAAAAAAATAGATTAACTTTAAAAATTCTTTCAAAAAATTTAAATATTGAAAAAGATTTAAGATGGAAATTACAACAAAAATGGTTTTTTTTCCATCAAAATTCCTCAATTACACGAATTAAAAATTTATGCGTTTTAACAGGACGTTCTAAAAGTATTTATCGTTTATTTAAAATTTCTCGAATAAAATTACGTAAATTAGCATCAAAAGGTGTTTTACCTGGTGTTTCAAAATATAGTTGGTAATTTTCTTATGATTATAACAGATACTCTTTCAAATTTATTTTCAAAAATAAAAAACGGTTACTTAGTAAAAAAATCAAAAATAGTACAGCAAAAATCAAAACAAAGTATAAATATTCTAAATATTTTAGTTAAAGAAGGTTTTATAAAGAGTTATAAAATAAATTCAAAAAATCAACTAGATATTTATTTAAAATATAAAAAAAATAAAGCAGTTATTTCTGAAATAAAACGTTTATCAAAACCTGGAAAACGTTTATATATAACTAATAAAGATTTATATAAAAAAAAAACAGGATTTTATATTATTTCAACTTCAACTGGAATTTTAACAGATTTACAAGCAAAACAATTAAATGTTGGTGGAGAATTAATTTGTAAAATCTTTTAAAAACTATGATTAAAATAATAAAAAAAACTACACAATTAAAAAATAAAAATTTTTTTAAAAGTCCTTTAGGAAATATTCAACTTTTTTTTATAGATAAAACGTTTATTTTTCCTTCAGAAATAAAAATTTTTCAAAAAAATAAAACAATTTTTTTTGAAACATCATTAGGAGTATTATTTTTAAATTTTAATAATAATATTTATTTTTTTTTAAAAAAAAATAAATTATTATTAAATATTAATATAATTAAAAATAAAAAAAGTATTTTAAATTTATATAATAAATTAATTAAAATAAAAATAAAAGGTGTTTTACAAGGTTTTAAAATAAATTTACTTTTAAAAGGTATAGGTTTTAAAGCTTTTATTGAAAATAATAATTTAATTTTAAAATTAGGATTTAGTCATAATATAATTATACCAATTCCATCAAATATCGAAATTATTAATCAAACAAATACATTAATTTTTAGTAGTATAGATTATATATTTTTAAGTCAATTTGTATATTATATTAAAAATCATAAAAAGCCCGAACCTTATAAAGGAAAAGGTTTATTATTAAAAAATGAAAAAATTCTACAAAAAGAAGGAAAAAAAAGTAAAAAATAATTAAATATGATACAAAAAAAAAAAAAAAAAATTAATAATAATGTTTTATTAAATTTATTATTTAAATCTAAAAATATGTATGGAGAATCATTAACTTATACAAATAAAGAAATTTTACCTTTTATATATGGAAGTCGACATGATTATACCATAATTAATTTAAAAGATGTTTCATTTTTTTTAAAACGTATTTTTAAATTAATTAAATATATGTTACAAAAAAATGAAAAAATTTTAATTATAGGTAATGCTGATGAAGTTAAGTTTTTATTAACAACAACATTTATAAAAAAAAATCCTAATATTATATTTTTTAATAAAGAATGGATAAATGGTTTAATCACTAATAAAATTATAAATACAACTTTTAATAAAGTAATTAATTATTTATTGAAAGAAAATGAAATAAAATTAATTTTAATAATTAAAAGTTCAATTAAAGATACTTTTTTAAATCAAGAACTTTCTACATTAAAAATACCTACTATTTCATTAGTAAATACTAGTCAAACAATTCAAAATATAAAATATCCACTAATAACAAATTCTAGAAACATTCAATCAATTTATACTTTAATGTATTTATTACGTAAAATTTTTTAAGAAATAATATGAATAAATTAAAACCAAGAAATAAAATATGTTTTCAAAATAATAGAAACATACATAAAAATTTAAACTTATTAAAATTAAAATCAAAAAAATGGAATTTATTTAAAAAAAAATTAAGATATAGAAAAGAAATAAAACCTGAAAAAAGAAAAAAATTTTTTCAAAAACGTTTATTTGAAAAACAACAATTTAGAAATTTCTATGGTTGTATACATGAATATCAATTAAAAAATTTATTTCAAAAATTGTCTAAAAAAGATAATAAGATAAATATTTTTAAAAAATTTGTTATTCTATTAGAAAGTCGTTTAGATATAAATCTTGTTAGATTAAAATTAGTTAAAACAATTTTTCATGCAAAACAATTAATTAATCATAAAAAAATAAAAGTTAATAATAAAATAATTAGTAAACCTAATTATTTATTACAAAAAGGTGATATTATTCATATTATTAAATAAATATGCAAAACAAAAAAAACGATTTTCAAAAAAATAAAAAAATTAATAAACAACATTTTAATAAAAAAAATAATAAATATCCATATCCTTATAAAAAAAATAATAAATATTCATCTTATAAAAATAAAAATAATATTTATTATCTTTTAGGTGAAAAAAAACCATCAAAACCATTAACAACTGCTTATTTACATAAAAATAAAAAAATAAAAACAGGAATTTTTTTTAAAGAACCTACTTTTAAAACCGTTTTATATCCTTTTTATTTAAATTTGAAATTAATTAATGAATATTTAAAAAAAAAATAA